CCCCTCTCCTCTATTATGCTTACTATAACTAGTTATTTTGGTTTTCTACTAACGGCTTTAACTATAACCTCATCTTTATTTGTTTGTATGAGCAAAATACGATTGATTTGAAATTTATGAAATCCAAAATTCATACAAAAAAAGCGTTCTGTGGGATTCCAGGTATTCCTTACTCTGTACCGCCCTTTATTTGATATTCATGGGCAATTCGGATTAATATTTAAAGATATAATATATTACATTACCCCCCGGTTTCCCCTTATCAAACAAATTGAAATGATTGAAATTTTTCTATTTGGAATTGTGTTAGGTCTAATTTCTATAACTTTGGCTGGATTATGCATAACTGCGTATTTACAATACAAACGTGGCGATCGGCTGGACCTTTGATTAATTAAAATAAAATCCGATTGGTCGACTCCTTTCTTGAACTTGAATCCGCAGGAAATTCCTTTTGTTTCAGTTAGTTCAGTTATTTAGGAGCGTTTGACCTAACAAGAATGGAATCACGCTCTGTAGGATTTGAACCTACGACATTGGGTTTTGGAGACCCACGTTCTGCCGAACTGAACTAAGAGCGCTTTCTTAGTACAGGCTGTAAAGAAAGCGATTCTTTTTGTAACTCTACTACATCATCATAGTATATATATGATGATATTAAAGTATCATACTTGCTGCTCATAGAAAAATAAATAGGCAGGGATGACAGGATTTGAACCTGTGACATTTTGTACCCAAAACAAACGCGCTACCAAACTGCGCTACATCCCTTTCAATTGAGCTACAGTATCATTGTAAAGAATCCCCATCTTTGTTTCCATATCGGTATTTCTTTCGATTTCTTTCATTGATTGGTCTCATTTTTTTATAGAACTTTATTTTATATAATATTATAATAATAATAACAGAAAAAAATGATATACATATGAATGAAATCAACCGTAAAAAAACGAATCAATTTCCGGAATGTTCAGGAAGGGGCGAATTTTTTTTATGTTTTAATAAAAGTAAAGTTGAATGATTGTACATTTTAATTAGGAATTCCACCTATAACTAGAAGCGGTTCTTAACTACATATACCTTAAATACAGATACAATGTATTTCAATAAAAAATAAGGAGTATTTTCAATGCGAGATCTAAAAACTTATCTATCCACGGCACCGGTACTAAGTACTCTATGGTTTGGATCTTTGGCGGGTCTATTGATAGAGATCAATCGATTTTTCCCAGATTCGTTGATATTCCCTTTTTTTCAGTCTAGTTATTGACAAGAGGTAACGAAAATTGTAGTAATTTCTATTTTTTTGTTACTTTCTTCATATTGTAACGAGAAGAGTTGAGTGAATCAAAAATAAAAAGGAGGTTCATGGCCAAAGGTGGTAAAGATGCCCGGGTAACGGTTATTTTAGAGTGTATCAGCTGTGTTCGAAAGAGTATTAATAAGGAATCCACGGGTATTTCTAGATATATTACTCAAAAGAATCGACACAATACGCCCAGTCGATTGGAATTACTAAAATTCTGTCCCTGTTGTTTCAAACATACGGTTCATGGGGAGGTAAAGAAATAGATTACATTTATTTCTATCTATATGTAAACCTGTCAAATACTAGCAAAAATAGAACATTATTATCATCATTATATAATATAATCTATAATAATGTTCTATTTGTCTTATATTTTAAATTATAATTAATATAGATAAAATATAAGACAAATAGAAAAAATAGAAACAAATCCTATTTATGAATTTGAATTAGGATTTCGGAATAAGGAATCACAAAATTATGGAGAAATCCAAACGACGCTTTCTGAAATCTAAGCGACCTTTTCATAGTCGATTGCCCCCGATTGGGCCGGGGGATCGAATTGATTATAGAAACATGAGTTTAATTAGTCGATTTATTAGTGAACAGGGAAAAATATTATCTAGACGAGTCAATAGATTGAACTTGAAACAACAACGATTAATTACTAGCGCTATAAAACAGGCTCGTATTTTATCTTTATTACCCTTTCTTAATAATGAGAAACAATTTGAAAGAACCAAGCCCGCTCCTAGAACCTTACACTTTGGAACCAGAAAAAAATAAGCTTATTCTTCAATTGAATCCAAATTACAATCCGAACGCAAACGCAGAATAATGTTTTTTTATTGAGCATGTTCGAAATATTTTAGAGTATGATATTTTAATCCTATGTTTTTATCATCCTAATTTCGTTTCTTTCGACTCCACTTTCCCGGAGAATAAACTCCGGGGAACGCCGTTTAAATAATTCCGATGCATTTCTTCCAATCTCCTTATTTCATGATATCATTGAAAATGATATAAAGACAGTTCCTATTTGATATAGCTATTTGCGCCAGTATTTTACGATTAAGAAACAACTGCTTCTTCTGCAGATCATATATTAATTTACTATAACTATGCGACGATACCCTATTCCCGCGAATGACTGCGTTTAACCGAAGGATCCACAAACGACGAAAATCCCTCTTTTGTCTATCTCTATCCCGATGAGCCGAAACCAAAGCTCTTATTTTCTGTTGAGTAATAGTTCGAGTAATCCTTGAATGAGCTCCTCGAAAGCTTGCTGCAAATAAACGAATTTTTGTTCTACGCCTCCGAGCTATATATCCTCGCCTAATTCTGGTCATTGCCTAAATGGAACTTTAATTAATAACTAATTAATTTTTTTTCTTTATAGTTATTATTTTCCCTGTCTATTAATAACAAAACGATTGTTCCAATGTATAAAATAAAAATTCCAACGATTTTTGCTATTATAACCCTTCCCTCCCGACCACCATATTTGTTTCTTTTTTCCTAGGTATTACCAAATTCTTAATTTGGATTAGTATTAGATGTTATAAATATAGATAATCCATATATTCCATATAAATAAAATAAATGGATAAACTAAATGAAAATGAAATGGTAGGTTCCATCGTTTCTATGGTTATTTATTAATTTATTAAATTAAATAAGAAAACGGTAAGGTCCTTTCTATACACCGGAGCCACCCCCCCCCTTCATTTAACTAACGTGGTTATTGGTCACTTGTACAGTTCACATTGCTCTACCTATGAATTATCTAGTACTAGATCTTTCACAAAAAAATAAATTTGTATAGTAACGGTATTTAATTAGGAAAGTTGGCTGGGTAGCTGATCCTGTTAGTCCGTTCGTTCTTGCAAGAATGCGAGCATAAGTTTAAATCAAATAAGGATTTCTACGCTTTAATGAAATAAGCATTTGCTACCACTAGAGAATTTGTTCTTATCGTAAATTGAGGTAAGTAGATTTACACCAATATAAAACCATAAATTTCATACATAAACAATTATTTAAGGATATGCTTAATAGATTAAATCTTTTTTTTTTTGATTTCGTTATAGTGAATAGAGTTCTTCGATTCTATCCGTACCGACTTGATTTACTATTTTTTTTTATTTTGTCCTCAATTGCTATATAGGATTTGATAGGATTTGAACGAGTCGCACATACACCCTAGTACATGTTCCTCGGCGCTGAGGACATCCCCGAAGAGCGGGGGATTTTGTGACATTTCTGATTGGCTGTCTTGTATTTCTAATAAGTTGTTTAATAGTTGGCATGATGAATCATATCCATAATGGGCCGGTTTAGATCGATCCTAACCAGATAATTATGAATTACTTTTAGTTACTCTAATTTTGAATTTAGTAAAAAGAGAAAATACCAAATCAGGATATTTGCTTGAAATACAGATTCATTTATCCGCCATCCGCTACAAGATCAACAATTCCATGAGCTTGGGCTTCTGTTGCTGACATAAACACATCCCTTTCCATGTCTTCTGATACAACCCATAAGGGTTTGCCCGTTCTTTGTACATAAATCTCTGTCAGGGTTTCGCGCAATTTCAGAAGTTCTTCCGCTTCTAGGACAAATTCCACTGTTTGGGCCTCAAAATAAGAACTAGCAGGTTGATGAATCATTACCCTGATGATATGACATAACCAAAAGTTATTCTATTTTTTTTTGAGGGGGTGAAGAAAAAAGTTAAAATTGAACAACCGTACGGGCATCTTTTGCACGTTGCATACGGCTCTACAATGTAATTTATTTTTACTTTCCATCGAAGAAAGATAAAAACTATCAGACCTAGATCTGTAAATTTGCCATCTTTACTTTCTTTTCCAGAGCTAAAAAAACATAATATGATGGCACCGTTGCTTGATATATTTTATTTATTGCGTCTGTAAGCCAGCAATCCCAAAGTTTCTTTTCGATTCAATCAAAAAAAAAATAGAATAAGGGAAAAATAATTAATTATCTTTTCTTTATTTTTTTAGAATACTCTTTCATAACATAAAAATTATTAATAGCCTCCCTGTGTGAAAACAAAAAAAAAGTTTCAAAGTTTGTGCCGCTGAAACAAAATCCCGATATATATAAACGAAAATATTTTTGAATCTCATACTACTCTCTCGATACATAATCGAATGTGTTTAAAAAATAATAAAAATAATTTGCATATCGAATTCGAAGTGCCATGCTATTATTACTTAAATATTCCTATTTCATATGGAGAAGGCATAGTTTTGTTTTTTTTTATCAAATCAAAAAAATCATTGGCGCCAAGCGTGAGGGAATGCTAGACGTTTGGTAATAGCCCCCCCGACCAAGAGAAAAGATCCCATTGAAGCAGCTAATCCCATGCATATTGTATGTACCGTTGGTCGCACAAATTGCATAGTATCATAAATAGCAACTCCGGGTATTACCCACCCGCCGGGAGAGTTTATAAAAAAAAAAAAATCTTTGGTATCATTTTCTATACTGAGATATACCATAAGACTAATAAGTTGATTTGAGATTTCACTATCAACCCCCTGGCCTAAAAAAAGGAGTCGTTCTCGATAAAGTCGGTTAATTAGGATTAAACTGTCTCCCTTCGAAACCATACATGCACCTTTTGATGCATACGGTTCCACAAAATTGGGGAAAAATCAATGTGTATTGTATATTTCCGCCGCTTTCTTTTTTCATAGCGGATTGTTTCTAACAAAGGAACTTTACTTTAAAAGTCTGAGTGTTTTTCTTTTTCCCTATAATTCAAATAACAAATAAATAAACTTATCGAACTAACCTTTCATTGATGTATTCTTTTCACCGATATTCAATCCAAATCACGATGCTATTTTCTTGTTCCTGAGTGGGACTCTTTAATATTTTTAGGTTTCTGCTCTACTCCGGGTAAAGATCCGACCGATTTGGATTTGCATATGCATATATAGGACAAATGCTCCTACTACCATTACCGTTTCTTTTTTCTTTGCTACATACACAACCTTGCTTTTTTTTTTCAATTCATCATATCTTCTGCCAATCTTATATCGTCATATTAATTGATTAAGATATTATCTCCTATGGAGACCATTCAAGTGAAAATCATACAATACATATTCATTCGGGTTTTCTAAACGGAGCCTGGATACTTATTGGTTCATCCAAGTCAACCATAAATGATTGGAATTGTAATTGAGAATCTTAATCCGAACCCCCCCACAACACAAAAAAAGGGATCTAATTAATTGTACTTCACGCTTCAATTTTTTGATGATTCAATTAATCATTTTACATTTTAGGGTGAAACAAACATAGGATATCTCGGAAAGAGAACGGGGAAATCCCATATGACCCAAAATATCTGACAAGCCGCACTATATGTCAATCCAAGTTGAATATGCCTCTCCGGGAAGTCGAAAGGGTACTCTTGGAACACCAATAGGCATGTGAAATAAAAAAAGAAGGACTTTATTTTACTTTGATGTGGAAACGTAACAATGGGTTGATTATCTTCATAATACGAATATCTTATATCATAATCATAAAAAAAAATGTAGATTAGAAAAGTTTAATCGAAAGAAAAAAATCAATCGAATAGGCGGGTCCTTTGAAAACCCGATGGGACATAGTTGCTCATAGTAAAGTGGTATTAACACCCGATTGCGTATTGATACTTATCGGGTATAAAATAAATCTGTTTCTCTTTGTTCCTACAAATAGAATTGTTTGGTTAGTAGTAACATAATGCCAATAGAATAGAAAAATAGAAATCCCTGTTTCGCTATAATCTACTGAAAGCAACTAGGTCCGTAGTTTTTTCCAATGCAATAAAATTACATTTTTTCTTTGATTAAAGTAAGGGGTATTTCCATGGGTTTACCTTGGTATCGTGTTCATACCGTCGTATTGAATGATCCCGGTCGGTTAATTGCTGTCCATATAATGCATACAGCTCTAGTTTCTGGTTGGGCCGGTTCGATGGCTCTATATGAATTAGCAGTTTTTGATCCCTCTGACACAGTTCTTGATCCAATGTGGAGACAGGGTATGTTCGTTATACCCTTTATGACTCGTTTAGGAATAACCAATTCATGGAGTGGTTGGAGTATCACAGGGGGGGCTATAACGAATCCGGGTATTTGGAGTTATGAAGGCGTGGCAGGGGCACATATTGCCTTTTCTGGTTTGTGTTTCTTAGCCGCTATTTGGCATTGGGTCTATTGGGATCTAGAAATCTTTTTTGATGATCGTATAGGAAAACCCGTTTTGGATTTGCCCAAAATATTTGGAATTCATTTATTTCTCTCAGGGGTGGCTTGCTTTAGTTTTGGTGCATTTCATGTAACTGGACTGTATGGTCCTGGAATATGGGTTTCTGACCCCTATGGACTAACAGGAAAAATAGAACCCGTAACTCCGGCGTGGGGTGTGGAAGGTTTTGATCCGTTTGTTCCCGGAGGAATAGCTTCTCATCATATTGCAGCCGGGACATTGGGGATATTAGCGGGCCTATTCCATCTTTGTGTCCGCCCGCCTCAACGTCTATACAAAGGATTACGTATGGGAAATATTGAAACCGTTCTTTCCAGTAGTATTGCTGCTGTTTTTTTTGCCGCTTTTATAGTTGCTGGAACCATGTGGTATGGTTCAGCAACTACGCCTATTGAATTATTTGGCCCCACTCGTTATCAATGGGATCAGGGATACTTCCAGCAAGAAATATATCGAATAGTTGAAACCGGGCTCTCCGAAAAAAAAAGTTTATCGGAAGTTTGGTCTAAAATTCCCGAAAAATTAGCCTTTTATGATTACATCGGTAATAATCCGGCAAAGGGGGGATTATTTAGAGCGGGTTCAATGGACAACGGAGATGGAATAGCTGTTGGATGGTTAGGACACCCCATCTTTAGAGATAAAGAAAGGCGCGAACTTTTTGTACGTCGTATGCCTACTTTTTTTGAAACATTTCCGGTTGTTTTGATAGACAGAGACGGAATTGTTAGAGCGGATGTTCCTTTTAGAAGGGCAGAATCGAAGTATAGTGTCGAACAAATAGGTGTAACTGTTGAGTTTTATGGTGGCGAACTCAACGGAATCAGTTATAGCGATACTGTTACTGTTAAAAAATATGCTCGACGCGCTCAATTGGGTGAAATTTTTGAATTTGATCGTGCTACGTTGAAATCTGATGGGGTTTTTCGTAGCAGCCCAAGGGGTTGGTTTACTTTTGGGCATGCTTCCTTTGCTTTGCTCTTTTTCTTCGGGCATATTTGGCATGGTGCTAGAACATTGTTCCGAGATGTTTTTGCTGGTATTGACCCAGATTTGGATGCTCAAGTTGAATTTGGAACATTCCAAAAACTTGGAGATCCAACTACAAGAAGACAGGTAGTCTGATACAACACTTTTTCGCTTCTATTTAATTTTATTTGGGGCAGTTGACATAGGCAGGGTATCATAAATTGATTTGAACCATTGTCCGCTCTGCTCTTTCTTTCTCCGTGAAACAATCCAAATAAATATAATTTATTTAGGTACGGAAGCTATAATTGTAAACTACGATTTAATTTATGGAAGCATTGGTTTATACATTCCTTTTAGTCTCTACTCTAGGAATTATTTTTTTCGCTATCTTTTTTCGAGAACCGCCTAAAGTTCCAATAAAACAAAAAAGATGAAATTATTTTTAATTCTCTCAATTGAAGTAATGAGCCCTCTTGAGGGCTCTTCAACTAGTCCCCGTGTTCGTCGAACGGATCTCTTAGTTGTTGAAAGGGCTGCCCAAAGGCGATATATAAGGCGTACCCAGTAAAACTTACAAGTAAACCAGAGATAGAGATGGCAACTAGGGTTGCTGTTTCCATTGTTATATAATTTCAAGATTGCAATAGATCTATGATAAGATTATTTACAACGTAATGGTATACAAAGTCAACCGATCTTAATCAATACACTAGGATTTATGGCAACACAAACCATTGAGGTTAGTTCGAAATATGTTTCAAAACGAACTAACACAGGATCGTTATTAAAACCATTAAATTCGGAATATGGTAAAGTGGCTCCCGGTTGGGGAACTGCCCTTTTGATGGGTGTTGCAATGGCTCTATTTGCAATATTCCTATCTATTATTTTGGAAATTTATAATTCGTCCGTTTTACTGTATGGAATTTCAATGAATTAGATTCATAAGATTTACGAGATCTTAGCTTTGCAATACAAAGAGAATCATTTATTTAGGTCTTGAATTTCTAGTCTATTCTATTTTGGTAGTTCGACCGTGGAATTTTTTTTTATGTACTGTATTTCTGGAATATGAGTGTGTGACTTGTTAGAATGGCTTCTATTGATAATACAGAGAATGGGTCTGTCATCTTTAGAGATGGTTCTCCCTCGTCGGATATTGATTCTAGTATCTGGAACACGGAATATATATATGAAATAAATAAAGAAATATTGGAACTATGATTCATACTGAATATTCATACCTTACGACTGGACTCCAACAAATTTTCAAAAAAAAAAGAAAGAACATTATAAATTCAATGGATGGTTTTTTTTTATTCTTTCAAGCTTCTTTTTTTTATGCGATGCGCTTATTTTGTACAAAAAAATGTGTGCTTTTATTTTTAGTCATTCATTAGATCGATTCAGTGACTAAGTGATGATCTTGTGGTTTTTACTCATGGAATCTTGGTCTTAGCTTGGCTTGGAGATTTTATTGAATCACGGTAGTTCTAGTATGAATCTGAGGTTTCAGTCGATTCATAGAGTCCTAACAAGATAAATTCCTATCAATATCAATAATAAAGAAAAGAATAGTAAAACCAGCAAAAAGACTAAATCAAAGAAATAGGTAAAGAGAAAATTCAAGACGCCTGTAACGATCAACATATGAATGAGCCAACTTGATATTGTGGCATTATCATCACAAAAAAAGATCTTTCGTATTCTTTTTTTTTCTCGAAAAATAGAAAAAAATAGGAGGATTCATAAGTTTTAAATAGTTTATTACATATACGTTGCAATCAGTATTGAGGTGTTTCTGCTTGAGCTGTACGAGATAAAAGTCTCATATACAGTTCTAAGAGAGGGAGTTTCTTTAGTTTACCTATCTCAATAAAATCTATGATTGGTTTGAAGAACGTCTCGAGATTCAGGCGATTGCAGATGATATAACTAGTAAATATGTACCCCCTCATGTCAATATATTTTATTGTCTAGGAGGAATTACGCTTACTTGTTTTTTAGTACAAGTAGCTACGGGATTTGCTATGACCTTTTACTATCGTCCGACCGTTACTGAGGCCTTTGCCTCTGTTCAATACATAATGACGGAAACTAAGTTTGGTTGGTTAATCCGATCGGTTCATCGGTGGTCGGCAAGTATGATGGTCCTAATGATGATCCTGCACGTATTTCGTGTATATCTCACGGGTGGATTTAAAAAACCCCGCGAATTGACTTGGGTTACAGGTGTGGTTCTGGCTGTATTGACCGCATCTTTTGGTGTAACTGGTTATTCTTTACCTCGGGATCAAATTGGTTATTGGGCGGTAAAAATTGTAACAGGTGTACCTGAAGGTATTCCTGTAATAGGATCGCCTCTGGTAGAGTTATTACGTGGAAGTGCTAGTGTGGGACAATTCACTTTAACTCGGTTTTATAGTTTACACACTTTTGTATTGCCGCTTCTTACTGCCGTATTTATGTTAATGCACTTTTCAATGATACGTAAACAAGGTATTTCAGGTCCTTTATAAGATCATAACTATTTGGTTTGGCATAAATAGTTTATCACTTGGTAGAGGAACAATAGGTTTTCATTGCTATAAGTGTGGATTATTGAAAAGAATAAGACATGTCTTTGGATATTTCTCTTCAACTCTTGTAGTTTAACTGTAGTTTATTTGATATGAATAGTTGAAGTGAATTTTCCGAAGAGAACAAAAAAATGGATTATGGCAGTGTGTGACTTGAACTACTGATTTGGCCGTGCAGACATACGTTCTTATCTATCTGCCACATTTTAATTCATAACGAAACGTGTTCTTGTTTCAACCATCGGCGTAATCTCGCGTAAGCCGGTTCGATTGAATATAATCTTTTCTATGATCTACAGTAGACCTAAGTCGGGTTGTGCATAGGCTTCGTAAGATCCAGTCTACTAAGTATATGGGATAGCATAATTAATATTTTTTATCTATGTTCACTAATAGTATAGAAATGCATTCATTTCTTTTGCATTGATTAGATTGATAACATTATCGGAGTGAAACAAAGGATCTAAAGAAGAACAGAGGCTACATTTTGTTAGTAACAAGTAAACCCTTTCCTTTGCAAAAGTATACAACTATACTTGACTTGGGTATAAACAAAAATCGAGAGGTTTGAGACGACCCAGAAAGCATTTTCTCATGATCAACTTTGTAAGCCTATTGGGGTGTTGAGTATTTACTTGTAACGTACTTGTAAGACCAGAGCGATAAACAGCTAGATTGTTGGAACTGTAGATAAAGAGATAGAATCTGGTAAAAGTTTTCTTACTTTATTACATATAAGCATTCATATTTGTATAGATGTGTATAACAAATAATAGAATATTAATTTGAATAAAATTTCTTTTTTTTGATCCCCTGGATTCTTTTGCTCGAGCCGGATGATAAAAAATTATCATATCCGGTTCCTTCGAGGGGTAGATCTATCATATCACCTATCTCAATAACAAAAAAACCTGATTTAAATGATCCTGTATTAAGAGCTAAATTGGCCAAGGGAATGGGCCATAATTATTACGGAGAACCCGCATGGCCAAATGACCTTTTATATATTTTTCCGGTAGTCATTTTAGGAACTATTGCATGTAACGTGGGCTTATCGGTTTTAGAACCATCAATGGTTGGTGAACCCGCGAATCCTTTTGCAACTCCTTTGGAAATATTACCAGAATGGTATTTCTTTCCTGTATTTCAAATACTTCGTACAGTACCCAATAAATTATTAGGTGTTCTTTTAATGATTTCAGTACCCGTGGGATTATTAATAGTACCCTTTTTAGAAAATGTTAATAAATTCCAAAATCCATTTCGTCGTCCAATAGCAACAACTATATTTTTGATTGGTACTACAACAGCCCTTTGGTTGGGCATTGGGGCAACATTACCTATTGATAAATCCTTAACGTTAGGTCTTTTTGAAATTAATTAAATTGAAAAAAATTATATTATATTATCTATTTGAGTGTGTATCTAGGGAATAAGGGCCTGTTTCAAACTTAATTTTCTCCCTAGATACATTTGTTCAATTAGATTCAGTATCTATTCCAAATATCAAATATATGGATTCTACTAAATACTAAAGGTTCAAAACACCCTTCTAATTTTATAAAACGATAAATAAAATAGATTTAAAAGCGATTTTGGGGGAAATCAATTTCGAAATGCTCTTCTAGAATATCCCATATCTGTTTTACATCTTCTATTCGAAAATGCTCTATTTTCATAAGATCTTCTTGACTTTTATTCAAAAAATCAAACAATGTATGTATATTTGAACTTTTAAGGTAATTATAGATCCTCGGGGGCAATTCTAATTGGTCAATGTAAATATATTTCAATGTTATTTTTTCTTTATTTATCCTTAGTTTAGTGAATCTATCATTAAGGGTAAAAATCGGTAAAGTCATTTTGTATGTATTGTCCTCTAAATGTAAGTTTTCTTCTTCCACATGTAGAAAAGGTATAAATAAATCAATTAAGTTTCGGGAAGCTTCATGAAGTGCTTCTTTCGGAGTTAAACTTCCATTTGTCCATATTTCGATAAAAAGTATCTCTTGTTTTTCATTTCCATAGGAATGAATGCTATGATTCACATTTTGAACAGGCATGAATACTGCATCTATAGGATAATTTCCGTCTTGAAAATTATTTAACGTTTTTATACGGCATCTACGATTCCGCTCGATTTGTAATCCAATACAAAAATCAATGGGTTCTGTCAAACTAGCTATATACTGTGTATTATCAACTATCTTCACAAAAGGTGGCGAAATGATGTCTTGAGCAGTTACATACCTCGGGCCCCTGACACAAATAGATGCGTCCCAAGTTCCATACAAATTACTTCTCAATACAATCTCTTTCAAATTCATTAAAATTTCATGTACTGACTCTTGAATACCTACTACGGTAGAATATTCGTGTGGTATTTTATCAGATTTTGCACGTGTGATACACGTTCCGTCTATTTCTCCAAGCAAAGCTCTTCGCATTGTAATGCCTATTGTATCGGCTTGACCTTTCATAAGTGGAGACAAAACAAAACGGCCATAATAAAAACGCTTATTGTCTACTTTTGATTCAACACATTTCCACTGTAATGTCCGAGTGGCTACTGTTACTTTCTCTCGAACCATAGTAATATTGTTTGCTCCGATCATTGAATCGTTTATTTCTCTTGAATTCTTTTCAATGTTTATTTTTACACACGTCTTTTTTTAGGAGGTCGACAGCCATTGTGTGGCATGGGGGTTACATCTCGTACAAAACTTAATAGCATACCACTTCTACGAATAACTCGTAATGCTGAATCTCTGCCGAGACCGGGGCCCTTTATCAAGACTTCTGCGCTTTTCATACCCCGTTCCACTACAGTATTAATGACGTTTTCTGCTGTGGTTTGCGCAGCAAATGGTGTCCCTCTTTTTGGACCCTTGAATCCACAAGTACCGGCGGAGGACCATGAAATTACCCGACCTCGTACATCTGTAACAGTTACAATGGTATTGTTGAAACTTGCTTGAACATGAATAACCCCCTTTTGTATTCTAGGTTTATTTTTAGATAAACCAATACGTCCATTCCTACGTGAACCGATTCTTGATATAGGTTTTACCATATTGTATCATTTCATAAATATGAATTGGTGAGAAATATATGGATATATCCATTTCATGTTAAAATTAAGTGTGCTCTTTGTTATTATTATATATTTTTATTCATTCTATCTATTATTTATATTTAATTTATTATAATTTCGGGTCTTTGATTTATTTTTAGAAAGGTTAGCCCTGTCTTTGTTTATGTTTCGGGTTGGAACAAATTACGAGAATTCGTCGTCGTTTTCGAATCAATCGACATTTTTCACAAATTTTACGAACCGAGGTTCTTATTTTCATATTTGGCATTCCTTACTTTAATTTGGAACCTGTTTTTTCGGTTGGACTAAATTTATTTATATTTATATCATATATATTTTTCTTTTCAATTTATAACTTCAAATAAAGATATAATCTTTTTTTTGTTTGAATCTTTGTTGCATAGTCAGTCTATAAATTATACGTCTGTTGGTTACATCATAACGACTTATTTAAATTTTTATTCTATCGTCTGGCAGTATCCGTATAAAACTACTGAAAACATAACCTAAACTTCGATCTTCATTATATACTTATCTAAACGAATCTGAAACATACCGTTGGAAAGTAATTCAATAAAACCCTCATGAGTCCATTTTTTTTTCATGCCAAGTAAAACTGAATTATTAAGTAATTCAATTAAAGTAAGTAAGAGTAGTGAAATGAAACAATTAACAACCTGTTTTCTTTTTTTTTTTCACAAAAACTTCGTTTTTGATCCAATTTGGATATCAGATATAAATTACCATATATAATACAAAATTTCTCCGCCGATTTCTTCTAATCGAGCTTCTCGGTCTGTCATTATACCTTTCGGGGTAGAAAGAATTACAATACCTATACCACTTAAAATTCTAGGAATTCGTTGATAGTTCGAATATATTCGTAAACCGGGACGGCTAACTTGTTTTAAATTAAAAAAATTTCTTCTATATGGTTTTTTCCTATTTTTTCGATGTCGTAGTGTTGAAATCAAAAAATCTTTGTTGCTTTCCTCATGTTTTTTCACGTTTTCGATAAAACCTTCTCGTAAAAGTATTTTCACAAAGCTTTCGGTGATATTAGTCGATGCTATTCGAACCATTCTTTTTCTATTCATGTCAGCATTTCGTATAGAGGTTATTATATCAGTACTAGTGCCATTACCCATGATGAACAAATCCGAATTGATATATTGATATATATATAATCAACATGGTAATTTCTTTTTTTTTTCGTTTTTAAATTTTAAATAAAATATGAAATAAAGGCATATACGTGAAATAAAATTAACTAATGAATTTATTTCATTCAAATATCCTACTATAAATTATAATACCTCGGGAGCTAATGAGATTATTTTAGTAAAATTTAAATATCTCAATTCCCTGGCAATTCCACCAAAAACTCGAGTTCCTTTTGGATTTCCTTCTGGATCAACTACAACCGCAGCATTATTATCATATCGTATTATTATACCATTTTCGCGTTTTAGTTCTTTACAAGTACGGATAATTACAGCCCTAACCACTTCGGATCTTTTTAAGGGCATATTGGGCATTGCGTCTTTGATCACAGCAAGAATAATGTCACCAATCTGAGCATATCGTCGATTGCTAGTTCCTATGATTCGAATACACATCAATTCGCGAGCTCCGCTATTGTCTGCTACATTTAAATGGGTCTGAGGTTGAATCATAATTTTTAGAATCCCCTATTGCAATCAAAGTATTTTTTTAGTTATCCATTTCTATCGTTAAATAATGAATTTAATTCGATCGAATAGGCATTTTGGACGCCGCGATTGAAATGGACTTTCTGGCTATATTTTATGTTATTTCGCCCATTTCATAAAGTATTCGACCTGGTTTAATGACCGCTACGCAATATTCGGGGGATCCTTTCCCCGAACCCATCCGAGTTTCCGTTGGTTTTCTTGTAATTGGTTTGTCTGGAAATATACGTACCCATCCACCCCGACGCGCGTTTCGTGACATTGCTCGGCATCCTGCTTCCATTTGCCTTGTGATCCAGGTTCAAGTGCCTGAAGAGCATATTTACCAAAACAAATACGATTGCCTCGAAAAGATATTCCCGTCATTCTTCTTCTATGTTGTTTACGGAATCTTTTTTTGGGGGGGTTATAGTTGATGATTGTTTCTCCCAATTCCATCTCTACTACAGAACCGGACATGAGGGTTTCTTCTCATACAGCTCCTAGCGACGCGAAAAAGGTGTTCTAAAATGATTCATAATTAAGATATACACGTACTTTAATGAATCATTCACGAAATCTTGGTAATTTTTTAGATTTCATGTAATTTCGTAGGAATTTGTATATCTTATTTGAAATTTGAATCTATAACTAACCATATCAAATAAAAAACTTTCGCGGGCGAATATTTACTCTTTTAATATCTAGTTCAGTCTTACAAGGTAGTTCATGACCTCTCAGTATATTTGACCGTTTGTTCCGTCATCCCGCCACATGAATCTTATGTTCAATACAATTTGATGTCTTCACGGGTTCCGTCGTTCCCACTGTCTCTAAATTTTTAATGGTTAGGTCTTAATTTCTCACAACGGAGCTCCTAATTTAAATTGGTTCTTAAGTCAATATTCTTAGTCTTTATTGACTCGAAGCTCTTTCTTTTTTTGTTATATGAATAAATCAATCGATAAATTGGTATTGATGCTTTATTACTTTTCATTTTTTAGATGACTCATAGACCTTACATTTCGAATCATATATCATTGATATTTTCTTTCCCTCACCCTTTCGTCTACTTATCCACACTATTTTTATAGTTCATAATCATATTTTCTTTTCTTTTGTTTATTAAAAAAAAAAGTCTTTTAGTTGTTACAACGATATAATTAGAATCCCATATATCATTGACTTTTTTTGGAGCTCAAATCAAAAAATAATATATATAATATGTATAATACGAAGCGATGGATTTTTTATTCGTTCTATAGTTAATAGTTAGTAGTTCATATTACAAGCTTGGTCCATTTATTTTTTGAATTCGAACCCTAAAAAAATCAACGAGTCACACACTCACTAAGCATAGCAATTATATCAAATTGATAGTTAATACAATTTTTATTAAATCCTATATATAAAAGAATATAAAATTGGAATTTCTCTTTTTGTTTTCCATTACTCAACAAGTAGAGTATTATTATTCCTCGTTTCTAACTATCCAAACTTTTATGCCTAATATCCCATAGATAGTTCGAGTTGGATAGGAACAATAATCAATTTTAGATCGAATGGTTTGTAGAGGAACCTTACCCTCTCTGATCCACTCGATACGTGCAATTTCTTTTCCGTCGATCCGACCTGCAATTTGTATTTGAATTCCCTTTGTATTTGCTTGTTTGGTTAATTCAATAGCTTTTTTAATGGCTTTGCGAAATGACACTCTATTTTTTAATTGGTCGGTTATAAATTCGGCAAGAATAGTAGGGTAACCATAAGGTTTGGCTATTCTTTTAATAGTAATGTTAATCTTTTTATTCATATAATTCAATTCTTTTTGTACGTTCATTTGTAATTCTTCAAGTCCTCTCGATTTCTCTCCTATTAATAATTTTGGGAATCCTATATAGATTATAACCTGAATCAGATCAACTCGTTTTTGAATCTTTATACACGCAATACCGTCGACACTGGAGGATATTCGCATATTTTTTTTTACATAATTTTTTATAAAATCCCGTATTTTTTGATCTTCTTGTAAACCGTAAGAATAATCTTTTGGTTGAGAAAACCAAAGGGAATGATGATTATGGGTTGTACTAAGTCTGAAAATAAGTGGATTTACTTTTTGTCCCATACATCTCCACTATACGCTATATCTGTATACTTTTTTTTAGAGATGCATCCAGTTTTTTTGAACCATATGATATATTCTGCATATTCAGATAAAGATATATCTTTTAATACAATAGTTATATGACAAGTTGGCCTTTTTATTAAATAATTACGTCCTCGAGCCTGAGCTTTTGATTTTTTCATGGTAGGACCTTTGTTAACTTCAGTTTGACTAATAACTAAAGTTTCTTTTTTTAAATTCATATTATGACTAGCGTTCGCTGCTGCGGAATAAACTAATTTCAAAATGGGATTACAGGTTCGATAAGGCAGTAGTTCTAATATGCTAATTATTTCTTCGTAAGAACGCCCACGAATCTGATTAATTATTCTACGTGCTTTATGAGCAGACATACATATATGTTGACTTAAAGCGTATGTTTTTGTA